CATTACGAAGCACTACTAGAAGATGCTCTGTTTTTCCATAGAAATTTGTTCGCTCAAGAAAGGCTCCAGAAGAGATTGATCGTAAATGAGAAGATTGTTTATGGAGGAAAACTAAGATGGATTCGTATTCATATACATAAGAATTATATAGGAACAAGAAAAATCTTGGATTCTCTTTTGAAAAAAGAGAAATGGATTTTTTTGGAGTAATGAGACTATTCCAATTAGGATGCCCGTGGAGAAAGAATCGCAATAAATGCAAAGAAGGAGCGTCTTGTATCCAGCGGCGAAGAGTTTGAACCAAAATTTCCAGATGTACGGGGTGGGGTATTAGTATATCTGACACATGATTTAAATGTGAGAATTTGTCCTCTAAAAATGGAAATATTGAATGAATAGATCGTAAATTATGAGATTTAGCTATTTGTTCTAGGGAAGATGCTAATCTCATCGAGAGTGGAATTTCCACAATTCCTGCAAAACCCTCGGATATCATTTGAGAATAAAAACTCCTGTTGTGCCCAACGAATCGATTTTGGTTAGAACCATTAACAAGAATAAAAAAAAGATTCTGTTGATGCATTCGAATAATTAAACGTTTCACAATTAGTAAACTGGGTTTATTGTCATAACCTAAATTTTCTATGGGTTCGTAAAGAATTGATCCATTTAAACCATGATCATGAGCAAGTGCGTAGATAGACTCCTGAAACAGAAGCGGATATAGGAAACGTTGTTGACAAGATCTATCTATTCCTAAATATCCTTGTAATTCCTCCATTTGAAATTCTACTTGAATCACAGGCTGGGGAGATTTCTTGGGTTATCAAATGATACATAGTGCGATATGGTCGGAACAAAGTAAAAGTCTTATAGAAAAAATGAATGCCCCGGAGACGGGGAGACTAATCAACGGATCCTCCCTTTTTCCATCCAATTCGTTCGTGTTTGGTATAGTTACAAAAGATGGTTAAAAATCCTTTATTTTTGCAACCCGATCGCTCTTCTGACTTTGGAATGCATTTTTTTTTTATCAGTACACCGTTTCTTCTACACATTCGTCTCCAATCCAGTAACTAATAGTTCATAGTCAATAGTTAGGATTCATTAAAAAAGGGATCGATGATCCATTCACAGGAGAACCCTTTCCCGCATCCGGTACTAATATATTTTTAACGTCTAATTAGATCGGGTAATCATTCAAATTAAGAATCGAACAGAAGCTCGTTGCTTTGAGTTTCCCTATAATTGGAGCCATATGGCTCTATCCATTTATTCACTCGACCCAACTTTGAATGAATTTTGTTCCGTTCAAAGAATCAAAACAACATTTTGTACTGATCCAGTAAGGATGAGATATTCTCAGAGTTATCCATTGATACGACATGCTGTTTTTTCCATTCATTCCCTTTCAGGATCAGTCGTGGTCTTACAAACTCTACCAATGGTATGGACGAATCCGTTGTTTCATCCAAATGTGTAAAAGATCATAGCCGCACTTAAAAGCCGAGTACTCTACCGTTGAGTTAGCAACCCGGATACATGTGTAGATACGATCGGAATAAAACAATAAAAAGATTGGATTGCTCCACCCAGTCAAAACATGGAACTAGCAGCAAGTGTAAAAGAAAGATCTGATGATCGATTATGAACATTAAACTGAACAGATCAGATCTGATTAAAATACAGTGGATTCCCAGACAAGTATAGATAGATATAAAAATGGATAAACCACATTAACCTTTTATCCATTTTTTATTAATTAAGAAGATACTTCTTGTGTCACAGTGGGTCCGGCCAACCGATCGTTTATGTGAAGTACTTATGGGACCAAGATAAATAGATCCATTTATCTACGATCAAATTATATTTGATCGATAAACTATTGTCAATATGAATTGAATGCTAGGAAAACAAATAAAAATAAAAAAGAAAAATAAGGCGTTGTGTTGGATTGGCACTACATAGATAAGAAATGAAGTGTGGATGGAGCAATAAAATAAATAAGAAAGAAGAAGGAAAAAAAAAAAAGATCTCGGGTTTATTCACTAGAGGTGCAATAAGCAAGATTAACCCCTTGTTTTTGTTTGTTGGTTGAGTCCCAACGAAAACCACCTGATTGATGGTAATCCCATAATTTCATAGATCCAGTTATTTCATCTATTCAATCTATTCACTCGATCTTTTTCTATACGTCTCATATCTCATATCAAGAGATTCTTTATCGTTATATGAGACCATATGGGAGCAATAGTGAATAGGGAGCAAGAAAAAAGGGAATGTTGGAGAAAGAATTACACAAAGGTAGATACTGGTCGCCCTTTTGATTTCATTCATTTTATTTTGTTTGATTAACTCGAAGTTCCTTAAATACCTCCGCCTTCTTTGAAATATCATGAACAGTTCCTGTAGGTTGAGCTCCCTTTTCAAGGAAATATAGAATAGCAGGAACATTTGAATAAGTTTGATTCTTTATCGGATCGTAAAAACCCACTTTACAAAGATCTCTTCCTTCTCTTCGGGATCTAACATCAATTGCAACGATTCGATAGATGGCTCATTGGGATAGATGAATAATACCCCCCCCCCAGAAACGTATAGGAGGTTTTCTCCTCGTACGGCTCGAGAAAGAATGATTCGAATTTCTGTTCTGTATATAGATAGATGCCAAATGGATCCATGAGATCTATGATTGGAGTCGTCTTTTTTCGTACTTCCTTGCTAAAAAAAAAAAAAGAAATATCATTCGTACTCATCACTCAAGTTGGGTAATTCTTAAAGAACTCAAAGGGAAATCCTTAGACATTTATTGAGCCGTCTCTAACCTCTTTTCTTTGTCTCATCTAGAATCCATTTTGATTCCTCATTCTGATCCAGTTGTTGAGACAATTGAAAATGGTGTTTCCTTGTTCTGGGATCCCTTATCTTTGCTTTGAATCATTGGGTTTAGACATTACTTCGGTGATCCTTAATCGTTTCAAAATGGTAGCAACATACCTTTTTGTATTTCTTTACGTCGAAGAATCATACGAACGATTGATTCCCCTGTGATACACTTTTGATCGAAATAGTTTTACTAATTTCGACAAATTCGAAATTGAACTTTTCGATTTGAAACTTGTTCGAAATGGACCCTTTCTATCTTTCTATATCGAAGATATACTTACGAAGTCGTTCCAACTTATTGATTGACACTAACCCTAGATCCTGCCCCCTGATAAATGAATCAATACTTTCTGCTCGAGCTCCATCATGTACTATTTATAACCCAAAACAATAGAAATTGGGGTCCTCGTGGAACAGAACAAAATATGTCGAGCCAAGAGCATCTTCATTCATATAGAAAATGGTGGATGTAAGAGTCCACATCCGATCATGTCGTTCAAGTCGCACGTTGCTTTCTACCACATCGTTTCAAACGAAGTTTTACCATAACATTCTTCTAATTCGGAACCGGTATGGAATTGATTCAATATAGAATCATGAATAGTCATTGGTTCAATCAGTACATAGTATTCCATATTTTTTTTTTTTATTTTTATGAAAGGATAGGGAATGAAACACATTTCTATTTATATTTATAAGAAAATAAGAAACACGAATAAACGAGTGTCTTAACACTTCTTTACATCTTCAAAAGATGATTGTTCGGGACGATCAGTCATGAATGAAGAATCCAAAGGGTCCAATTCTTTCTCGAACAACTAAACTAAACTAAAGAAGGGTCTTTGATTAGATTCCCAATACCGGAACAGAATGAATCATTAACCAAAAAAGGCTATTCCAATGACCCGAAAAGGCGGGAAGCGACTCGATAGAATAGATCTCAAACTTCTGCGAGTACCAAGGCTTCATAAGGATTCATTATAATATAAATGGTTTCACATAAACAAAAGAATCTCCTACTTCGAATCATTACTGGAAATGAGTTTCCCCGTAAAAGAAGTCGCTTAGCAAAAAATTTTGAGTGGATATCTCACTGATTAAAGAGACGAGAATTGATTGGATTCTCATAAGATAAATCTATGTTTCTTTTCCCATTAAATCATCAATGGTTTAAACCAGATAGACCAGATAGATGGATCGAGAAATTCATTTGTTTTCATATAGAAAAGGACACACCCAAGGTAAGATGAAGGTCTTTATTCTTTCATCTGACATCTGATTGAAAAAATCATAATTGAAGTAGTATGATCTGCCCGTATCTATCAGATACACCGAATAGACCGAACGGATGTCACCAGGGGAAGTCGTGGATATTGTGGATATCTAAGGCATGACAGAGATTTTTCACCGAACCCGAACCGCTGTTCTAACTGAAATGGAATAATAACAATACAATAGGCATGGTTAAGTTTCTACATGTTTTGATTTGCTTCAGAAATCCTTCCATAAATTCCAAAAAAGAGAGTGAATGAAATTCGTCTACAATCGATACATTGATTTCCAATTATTCATTGGAGCAAAATGCAAAATAAAAACAATTGGGTCCAAAGAAAATACGTCTGTTCTGTATTGAACTTTATTGTTTGTTGATGAGATCCAGACAAACACGGATATTGAAATTGAGATCTTCCATACGAATGAAATTCGATGGGGATCATGAATTATATTATACCCAATCAACAAAAGGATCCTCTTACAATACAGGATACTATATAAGATAGCATAGGTACAAAGCCAAATAGGTCTAGAGTAATTCGTTGTTACTATTTTTGCACCAGTCTTAGGAGTTTTAATCCCAGTGATAGAATTAGTACCAAGAACTCCCTCCTTCTTTCAACCCAGAATGCATCATGTAGGCATCCAAATTTCATTGATCTGGGGATGAAAGTTTCTCTAAGTAACTAATAAACTGCAATATGAGTAGGGCGGGCATACCTTGAATGGCCCAATTTTGGAATTGAACTATTGCTTCATGTTCCCATCCTACCTAGACCAAAAAAAATCTTTTTTTTTTTTTTCTATTTCCATTAGAAATCAAAAATTTAGATTGGATCACGTTGTATCCAACATGAAACTCTTAAACAAAATATTTTTAAAGAGAACAATCTTTGTTCTGATAGAATTAGCCTGGGACGGAAGGATTCGAACCTCCGAGTAACAGGACCAAAACCTGTTGCCTTACCGCTTGGCCACGCCCCATTTATATTTTGATTCGACATTAATATTAATAAACACTAATATTAGTGTTGTTTGTTCGTCAATTCCAACCCAGATAGCCATGGAATAGGCTGTTCCTGGGATTCTGTGCGTGTAGATGTGGAATCAAAACAAATTCATTGATCATTACGTATAATTCAATTAAGATATTGTAGGAAAGTATAATTCCTTCTATTCTAATCTGACAATTGAAGGATCTTTGATTTTGATTAGGGAAGTTCAAAAAAAAAAAAGGGGGGGGGGGGTTGGTCTACCTTCTTCATTTTTCCCCTTATATCAATAACTCAATAAAATGAAATTATTTTCAAGAACGAAATGTTTGTTATGCCTAATATCTTTAGTTTAATCTGTATCTGTCTTAATTATGCCCTTCATTCGAGTAGTTTTTTCTTCGCCAAATTGCCCGAGGCTTATGCTTTTTTTAATCCAATCGTAGATGTTATGCCAGTCATACCTGTGCTCTTTTTTCTCTTAGCCCTTGTTTGGCAAGCTGCTGTAAGTTTTCGATGAGATCTTTAATACTGTCCTAGAAACATTCATGATCTATTCGATAAAAACAAAAAAAAAAAAAGATTCTAACAATCAATTGATAATATGGAATAAGTCTTACATTACGAACCCTAGATTCAAACATGGAAATTCTTGAATAACCGCGACGAATCTGTATCATCTCATTTCCTCATTTTTACCCTTCATCAAACAAAGACGGTATTCCGGTTCCCCACAATACCTAATTGTGGGTATGACGAGAAAATTTTTGTATTTGTAACAGTAACAAAGGAATCAGATTCCTTTCTTGTCTAGAAACCACTTCATTTCTTGGTTTCCAAATAGGATATGTGGTACAAAAATGGATAATCTATTCCCCTTTTCTCCCCAAAATGATCTTGGAGATTGTGTAATGCTTACTCTCAAACTCTTCGTTTACACAGTAGTGATATTCTTTGTTTCTCTCTTCATCTTCGGATTCCTATCTAATGACCCAGGACGTAATCCTGGACGTGAAGAAGAAGAATAAAAAAAAAATAAGAGGTTTTTTTTTTTCATTTTTCTTTGCTTAGTTTCTGAATTTTCTTATGATTTTCTGTATTCCATACATTTATCTATGATAAAAAAAAAAAAACACACACAGGTTAAAATTAGAAAAAGAAATCTCAAGCGAGCAGAGGGAGCGGAGAGAGAGGGATTCGAACCCTCGGTACAAATAACTCGTACAACGGATTAGCAATCCGACGCTTTAGTCCACTCAGCCATCTCTCCCAATTGCAAAAGGTGAATTCATATGTAACGTATCAAAATTCTATAGGTATATACGAATTGTATCAGAAATCCCGTTTCTATTTTATATAACGATTCGAAAGAAATATCTCCGATAGCAATAGAAAGGATCCCTCGAAAGGTTTTTTTGTTCCCCCGGCCTGGTTAGGTACTGGCCGGGGCCATTCCTTTCCAATGAATCATAGATCCAATAATTTAGAAAATACTTGTTATTGAAATTGAAACAGCAAGAAGAGCTATTTCTATAATATGAATGGAATCTTATTTCATTTTTTATTTTATCGATTTAATTACTGGAATAAAAAAAAACACATATTTCTATTATTCTATTAGAATTATTATTCTATTAGAATGGGATATAATAACCCATTTCTTTCTTGAAGAAAGAAGCTTTGTTTGAACACTTAAGTTGACAAAAAAATGAATACTATGATTGTTCAATTGTTCATTGGAACAAGATTATTTCAGTATAGATCCAATTGATCTAAATTGATAAGATTGGCAATTGCATGAATAGTGGAGGCGGCTGCAAAAAAAAAAGAGAAAATGGATTCTCTCCCTCTTTAAAGGGAAAAAAAAATGTAACTATAGCTATGGATTCTTGCACAACGAATTTTTCTGTTCCGACTTCAATGGCTCCCCAGGTCTGTCAGTAACGACTCCCCATCAAAAAGTCAAACTTATTATTTAAATGAACCTTCTGCTTTCTCTTCTCTTATTTCGTCAATACTCCCGAGGGACACGTCCGCACTGCCATTTTCATGATTCTGATCCTATCTTGATTATGTCTCATCCCCTTTGTTTGACAATTCGACAAATGGTGTATTCCTATACAATAATCACATTGTAGCGGGTATAGTTTAGTGGTAAAAGTGTGATTCGTTCTATTAACGACTGAAATAGTTAAGGGATCTTTCGGTTTGATTCATATTCCGATCAAAAACTTTATTTCTTAAAAGGGTTTAATCCTTTCCTTTCAATGCCAATTTGAGGAGAAATATACATTCTCGTGATTTGTATACAAAGGTATTTGAAATACTAAATAAAGAAAACAAAAAA